ATATTTATCGTTTAGTAATCTCCTAGCTTAGTGTGAGCTAGGCATATCTTAACAATACAATAAATGAACCAATGAATGAAAGTGTAATAAATGGAATTAAACCCCCTCTTTTTCGACAAATTATTCCATTCCGGGCGGAATCGTATTTTTCGTACTAGAAATTTTCTATTTTATTATTATTTAATATAAATTAAGATAATTATAGATATAATTATAGATTTAGTTCTATGATAATCTATATATATCTATTATATATAATTATATTTATTATTATTATATTTAATATAATGTAATGCATGGCAATTATAATGAATAATTCATAAATAACGAATCAAAAAAATTTTATGAAATAATTAAAATAGAGCTTGGATCGAATCATGCTATTCTATTCTATTTATATTGACAATTTGAAAAGTTGATATTATGTTATGATCATAGTCTAGTATGATGGCGGCTAATCAATTAGTATGTCTCTCACGCCCCCATCGTCTAGCGGTCCAGGACATCTCTCTTTCAAGGAGGCGGCGGGGATTCGACTTCCCCTGGGGGTAGGGTACTACGAAAGGAAGTTGATCATGGATTCCCAATAAGTCTAAAAAGGATTCTTCCTGGGTCGATGCCCGAGCGGTTAATGGGGACGGACTGTAAATTCGTTGGCAATATGTCTACGCTGGTTCAAATCCAGCTCGGCCCAACAATTCGTCAATCTACCAAGAGAAGGTATAACCTATTGTCCTTCCGAAATACCTGATACGTAGGAGTCAAATTTTCTGCTATATCCCTTAATTTCCCTGGGATTGTAGTTCAATTGGTTAGAGCACCGCCCTGTCAAGGCGGAAGCTACGGGTTCGAGCCCCGTCAGTCCCGACGAATCCAATAAATCCATCAATTAAACTCTCTCTTTTCTGTGAAAGATGGGCCAAGGGGCAGGGCAGAATTTCATTCTCAAGAAAAAGGGTCTCTTTTTTTTTATTTTCTTTCGTATTTCTCATCATCAAACAAATAGATGCAAATTTTCGGTACTGCAACGAGTACCGATTTATGGTATAAAGATATATTTGAATTAGTACAATTGTTGGTAACATTATATTCAGGATTCCAAGATATATTGGGTCCTCTTTTTCTATTGTTCATAATGGAATATGGACAGAGAAGAGAGTACCACAGGGTTCTTGGTAGCACATACACAAATGGAATTTCTTTCTTATATGACCCAAAATAAAGGGAATCTAATTCCCCCCATGAGCTACGTTTCCAAATGTCATTATCTCGGATTTTGGTTCTGATTTTGGGTAACCTCAATTAGTAAATTTACTAATTTGAATTTGAACAATCTATTTTATTAAAATTGCACACTGAACTTTTGATATATGTGTCCTAGTCCTAATATAATAATTTGAGGAAAGAGGATAAAAGAAAGATAAAGATCGTCCCACAATAGCACCTTTCTTAGAGAAGGAATGAATAAGATTTCCTCCCTTTTTTTGATTTATTGTATTTTCGGAGTCCCATCGACATCGAAAACACTACTATAATAATATAATATTAATTAATAGAACTTTCTACTCGGATTCATCTTTACCACACGCCTTTGTCTTCAAAGAAAATTAGATCATTAAAAAAAAAGAGTTTAGAACTTAACCTCTTTCTTTTTCCATTTCACCTCTATTGTTTATTTTGGTTTGGGGCTAATGGGAATGGAAGGGTCGTCCGATGATACTTCATCGGATAATGAAACAAGAAAGGCTTAGGGTAGGTTATCGAAAAGAAAGAACGGAACAGTGAATAAAAAACTCTTGATTGGATCAGGAATCCCATTTTTGATTTGATTCGGAAAAGATCTTCCTATGGTATACTATTCAATTCTCGACGATGGGCTGATTTGATAGCTCAGATATTGTTATTTATAATATTGATTCGATTCAATACCATCAAGAGGGAATTCATCCATTGAATTTACAGGCAAAAGGTTTATCATCTCTATGGGATTAAATCCCGAGTTATTGTGAAATAAAATTCAAATAAAAAAACGATTAGATTATGGAAGTAAATATTCTTGCATTTATTGCTACTGCATTGTTCGTTCTCGTGCCTACTGCTTTTCTACTTATCATTTACGTAAAAACAGTTAGTCAAAATCAAAGTAAAAATGATTAATAAATTTGAACGAAACTTGACTTCTGATGAAAAGGATTCAAATTCCGCGTCTTAACTGAACTGCGCGGACTAGAATCGGCAGTATTCTATACGATCCGATAGTATATGGTAGAAAGAAAGATTCATATCTTTCTTTCTACCATACTTTACTTTCTCATAGTTTTATTGTAGTGTAAAAAAAGTTCTACAGTGTATAAAATACTGTAGACTATAGTCAAGTTGTATAATACAAGGTTAATATAGATCAATCTACACTACTCCAATAGGATGGATCTTCTTATATGTAGATATAAATTCCATATATGGTATGGAATGTACATAGTACTCAATTCTATTTCGTTTT